ATTTGCCGATTATGTTATGGTCGGAGCTCTACTCATGGTCACCTTGTCGAATTGGGAGAAGCTGTAGGTATTATTGCGGGTCAATCTATTGGGGAACCCGGCACTCAACTAACATTAAGAACTTTTCATACCGGTGGAGTATTTACAGGGGGGACTCCAAAACATGTACGAGCCCCTTCTAATGGAAAAATAAAATTTCATGAGGATTTGGTTTATCCCATACGTACACGTCATGGGCATCCCGCTTTTCTATCTTATCTAGACTTGTATGTAACTATTAAGAGTGAGGATATTATCCATAATGTGACTATTCCACCAAAAAGTTTTATTTTAGTTCAAAACGATCAATATGTAGAATCAGAACAAGTGATTGCTGAGATTCGTGCAGGAACATACACTTTGAATTTTAAAGAGAGGGTTCGAAAACATATTTATTCTAACTTAGAGGGAGAAGTGCACTGGAGTACTGATGTATATCATGCACCCTTTTTTACATATAGTAATGTACATCTCTTACCAAAAACAAGTAATTTATGGATATTATCAGGAGGCTCATACAGATCCAGTGTAATTCCTTTTTCAATCCATAAAGATCAAGATCAAATGAACGTTTATTTTCTTTCTGCGAAAGGGAAATCCCTTTCTAGTTTTTCAGTAAATAATGATCAAGGAAAAGACAAATTCCGTATTTCGGTTCTTTTTCTTTCTGATAAAAAGGAAAACTGTAGCCCCGATTATTCGGAATTTAATCGAATCGTAGATAGGGGTCATTGTAATCGTCGATTTACCTTTATTCTCCACAAAAATTACGATTTATTTTTATTAGCAAAAAGGCGAAGAAATAGATTCATCATTCCATTCCAATGGATTCAAGAACGAGAAAAAGACCAACTGCCTCGTTCTAGTATTTCGATTGAAATACCGATAAACGGTATTTTTCGGAAAAAAAGTATTCTTTATTATTTTGATGATCCTCAATACAGAAGAAAGAATTTGGGAATTACTAAATACGGGGTTATAAGCGTACATTCAATCCTCAAAAAAGAGGATTTAATTGAGTATGGAGAAGTCAAAGAACTTAAGGCAAAATACCAAACGAAAGTAGATCAATTTTTTTTCATTCCCGAAGAGGTGCATATTATACCCGAATCTTGTTCTATAATGGTACGAAATAATAGTATTATTGGAGTAGATACACAAATCGCGTTAAATACAAGAAGCCGAGTAGGCGGATTGGTCCGCATGGAGAAAAAAACAAAAAAGATTGAACTGAAAATTTTTTCTGGAAATATCTATTTTCCTATCGAGGTGGTCCGACATAGTGGCATCTTGGTACCTCATGGAGGGGTCAAAACAAAAATTAAAGAATCAAAAAAAAATTTCAAAAATTGGCTCTATGTCCAATGGATCACACCTACTAAGAAAAAATATTTTGTTTTGGTTCGACCCGTAATTATATATAAAATAGCGGACGGTATAAATTTAGAAACACTTTTTATCCAGGATTCGTTGCAGGAAAAGGAGAATCTAAAACTTAAAATTGTAAATTATATTCTTTATCGAAATGGCAAACCGATTTTGGAAATTTACGGAACCTGGTTTCAATTAGTTCGAACTTGTTTCATCTTGACCTGGGACCAAGACACCAAAAGTTCTTCGTTAGAAGAAGCCCGCGCTTCTTTTGTTGAAGTAAGTACAACTGGTCTGATTCAAGATTTTATCAGAATCTACTTAGTAAAATCACATGTGTCTTATATACGAAAAAGAAATGATCCATTAGGGCCCGGATTGATCTCGGATAATAGGTCAAATCGTGTCAATCCTTTTTATTCTAGTTATTCCACGAAAAGGATTCAACAATCACTTAGACAAAATCAAGGAACTATTCATACATTCTGGAATAGAAGTAAGGAATCTCAATCTTTGATAATTTTGTCATCAGATAATTGTTTTCAAATGGGTCCATTCACCGATGTAAAACATTCCAATGGGATAAAAGAATTAATTAAAAATAATTATCGAATTCTAATTTTCGGACCTTTAGGAACAGCCTGTCAAATTGTGAATTTTTATTACCTTTTAAAAACTCACAATCAGATCTCGGTAACTAAAAATTTCCAACTCAACAATTTAAAACAGACTTTTCAAATACTTAAAAAGGTTTTACTTAAATATTATTTAATGGACGAAACCAGGAGATTTTATAATTCCAATTTATGCAGTAACGTCTTTTTGAATCCATTCAAATTGAATTGGTACTTTCTCCATCATGATTATTTTGAAAAAAAATCTACAATAATTACCCTTGGACAGTTTTTTTGTCAAAATGTCGGTATAGCCAAACATGGACCACACCTAAAATCAGGTCAAGTTATAATTGTTCAAATTGACTCTTTAGTAATAAGATCGTCGAAGTCTTATTTGGCCACTCCAGAAGCAACTGTTCATGGCGATTATGGAGAAATACTTTTCGAAGGAGATACATTAGTTACATTTATATATGAAAAGTCGAGATCTGGTGATATAACGCAGGGTCTTCCAAAAGTAGAACAAGTGTTAGAAGTACGTTCGATTGATTCAATATCAATAAACTTAGAAAAGAGAGTTAAGGGTTGGAACGAGCGTCTAACAAGAGGTCTTGGAATTCCTTGGATATTTTTGATTGGCGCTGAACTAACGATAGCACAAAGTCGTATCTCTTTGGTTAATAAAATCCAAAAAGTTTATCGATCCCAAGGTGTGCAGATCCATAATAGACATATAGAAATTATTGTACGTCAAATAACATCAAAGGTGTTGGTTTCCGAAGAAGGAATGTGTAATGTTTTTTTACCCGGAGAACTTATTGGATTTTTGCGCGCGGAACAAACGGGGCGTGCTTTGGAAGAAGCGATTTGTTACCGAGCTATATTATTGGGAATAACGAAAGCATCTTTAAATACTCAAAGTTTCATATCCGAAGCGAGTTTTCAAGAAACTGCTCGAGTTTTAGCAAAAGCCGCTATACGCGGTCGTATCGATTGGTTGAAAGGTCTGAAAGAGAATGTTGTTCTAGGAGGGATGATACCCGTTGGTACTGGATTCAAAGGATTAGTGCATCGTTCAAGCCAGCATAAAAACATTCCTTTTGAAACCAAAAAGAATAATTTTTTTGAGTGGAAAATGAGAGATATTTTGTTCCACCACAGAGCATTTTTTTATTTTTGCATTTCAAAGAATGTACCTGATACATCATAACACATATTTTTAGGATTTAATGATTCCTAAGAGCAGAAGCAAATTTGCCCCGTTTTTCTATCTTGTGTTGCAGTTATTTAATTTGGTAATACTAATAACGAATGGAATATAAAAAAATTAATTGGATCATGTATCAACGTCCAATCTACGTTAGAATAGAAGGTTCCATGGGAACAGTTTTTTATTTTTAGGGTATTTCTTCTCTTTAAAGAGAAGCGTGGGGAGAAATGACAAGACGATATTGGAATATCCATTTGGAAGAAATGATGGAAGCGGGAGTTCATTTTGGTCATGGTACTAGGAAATGGAATCCTAAAATGGTACCTTATATCTCTGCAAAGCGTAAAGGTATTCATATTATAAATCTTACTAGAACGGCTCGGTTTTTATCAGAAGCTTGTGATTTAGTTTTTGATGCAGCAAGTAGGGGAAAACAATTTTTAATTGTTGGGACCAAAAATAAAGCGGCTGATTCAGTAGCACGAGCTGCAATAAAGGCTCGGTGTCATTATGTTAATAAAAAATGGCTGGGTGGTATGTTAACAAATTGGTATACTACAGAAACGAGACTTCATAAGTTCAAGGACTTGAAAACAGAACAAAAAACGGCTAGACTCAACCGTCTTCCGAAAAGAGATACGGCTATGTTGAAGCGAGAACTGGCTCACTTGCAAACATATCTGAGCGGGATTAAATATATGATAGGGTTACCTGATATTGTAATAATTGTTGATCAACAAGACGAATATACGGCTCTTCGAGAATGCATCACTTTGGGAATTCCAACTATTTGTTTAATCGATACAAATTGTGACCCGGATCTAGCAGATATTTCGATTCCAGCGAATGATGACGCTATAGCTTCAATCCGGTTAATTCTTAACAAATTAGTATTTTCAATTTGCGAAGGTCGTTCTAGTTATATACGAAGTTCATGATTAACAATAAGATTATGTACAAATTCTTTTTGAAACTCCATAGAATAGATTTATTGACTTGGTTACGATTCCTGAATCGCACAAAACAAAAGACGTAAAAATAACTGAGGCTAGTGTATGATTAGTTGATATTCAAAATATATAAATCAAGTGAATAAGTCGAAAAAGATATGGTTGAAGCAAAATAATCCCTTTTTAAAGTTATATTTCTTTCAGAGGATAATATGAATGTTTTATTATGTTCCATCAACACACTAAAGGGATTATACGATATATCCGGTGTGGAAGTAGGCCAACATTTCTATTGGCAAATAGCCGGTTTCCAAGTCCATGCCCAAGTACTTATTACTTCTTGGATTGTAATTACTATCTTACTAGCTTCAGCCATTATAGCTCTTCGTAATCCCCAAACCATTCCTAACGATAGTCAAAATTTTTTTGAATATATCCTTGAATTCATTCGAGACGTGAGTAAAACCCAGATTGGAGAAGAATATGGCCCGTGGGTTCCATTTATTGGAACTATGTTTCTATTTATTTTTGTTTCAAATTGGTCGGGGGCTCTTTTACCTTGGAAAATCATACAATTACCTCATGGTGAGTTAGCCGCACCCACAAATGATATCAATACGACCGTTGCTTTAGCTTTACTGACGTCAGTAGCATATTTCTATGCGGGTCTTACCAAAAAGGGATTAGGTTATTTCGGTAAATATATTCAACCAACTCCAATCCTTTTACCCATTAACATTTTAGAAGATTTCACAAAACCCTTATCCCTTAGTTTTCGACTTTTCGGAAATATATTAGCTGATGAATTAGTAGTTGTTGTTCTTGTTTCTTTAGTACCTTTAGTGGTTCCTATACCTGTCATGTTTCTTGGATTATTTACCAGCGGTATTCAAGCTCTTATTTTTGCAACTTTAGCTGCTGCGTATATAGGAGAATCCATGGAAGGCCACCATTGAATAGTTTTTGACAGAGTCTTTTTTTAGCTTAATAACCTGACCCAATGTAGACGCGTATCAAATCAAGGTGAGCCCCTTAGGCTTAGGGAACCTAAATATAGAAATGTCTATACAATTTAGACTAACTAATAATAAAATATTAAGATTAAGTAATTGTAGACTAAAGAAAAGAAATCAAATCTAAAAGCTATTTTTCCTAATCTAAGGCATGAATAGTTAGTTTACGTTATGGAGGGAAGACATGTATATGTGTAACTAACTAAGTAGATATGACCTAAATAAAGATATATCTAATTTGCCCTACTACATAATATATAGGGATTTGTAAAAAAGAAATGGAATAACAAAAAATTGAAAAAGTTAATAGGACTTAAAAAAAAGAGATATCGAGGTATTTCTGATAATTCACAAATATTATTATTTAACTTCTGGTTTCTTAGTTATTTTGACTGGATAAATTTTATCCATGGGATAAGTAAGTCATAATTCATTGGTTGAGTGTATCATTAACTATTTCTTTATATATTTTTTTTGTTTTGGTTCGAGGAATTTATCATGAATCCACTTATTTCTGCCGCTTCCGTTATTGCTGCTGGATTGGCCGTTGGGCTTGCTTCTATTGGACCTGGAGTTGGTCAAGGTACTGCTGCGGGACAAGCTGTAGAAGGGATCGCGAGACAACCAGAAGCAGAGGGAAAAATACGCGGTACTTTATTGCTTAGTCTGGCTTTTATGGAAGCTTTAACAATTTATGGACTAGTTGTGGCATTAGCACTTTTATTTGCGAATCCCTTTGTTTAATTTTTAATCCTACAAACTAAAAAAATATATAGTTTTATTCCTTTTTTCTCGTATTCTAATGGAACTTTTTTTAAGAAGTATTACAATAAACGAGATATTTCGAAACTAACATAAGACTCAATATCTAATTTTAATAAGTCTCATTCTTATTGTAAATTTCCAATAGAAACAAAAATACATTTTATAAATTCATATTATTTGTAACGCAATTTTAAGAGTATTTAGAAAAATAAATAATAGGAAAAATACTACAATCAAAAATATAGATAATTTGTGTTATCTATAAGTTTATAAGAATATTCAAGAGGAGATCATATGAAAAATGTAACTGATTTTTTCCTTTACTTAGGTTTTTGGCCATCAGCCGGAAGTTTCGAGTTTAATACCGATATTTTTGCAACAAATCCAATAAATCTAAGTGTAGTACTTGGTGTATTTATTTTTTTTGGAAAGGGAGTGTGTGTGAGTTGTTTATTTCAAGAATAGGCTGGATCCAACCAACTGCACTTTATTTTTTGGTATAACTAGGAAAGAAAAGGTGCATGATTCCGCGAATTACTTCTGAATAAATGAATTAAGAAATCATATTTTAGAACCATAGCATTTCGTGAGTCATTGGTAAATATACTTTGATTCTCTATTAACCAAAAATAATAATGTGGAACCATTAAGAAGGTTAAAGCTAAATTGTTTCAAATCCAGATATAGCACGATACTCGTTCTACTTTTACTATATAGTATATAGCAGCTTAATATAGAAAAGGTTTCAAAACAACGGGTTGGATTTTATTTTTCAATATAAAACACTCATGTCGAAAAAAAAACTGATTTGAACCTTTTATTAGGTTGGAAAAATACCTCAACAAAAAAAACGGTTATTTAAACTTACTTTCCACTTTTTTATACAATGCTAAACTGATGACCTATGCATAAAGTAAAAGAAATTCTTTGGATTTTAATAAAAAAAAAACAACTCGGCTGACAATTATTTGTTTGCTCAGAAGAGTCTTCCGAATATTATTTTCTTGTATTAGTGATCAGTTTTTCTATTTTTATATTCTATTTGAATATTGAATAGAAATAGAAAAGAGAAGACAGACTCATTACATTAAAAAAAGATATAGGAATTCTCATAAGTAATTGGGTGTGAGAGCCAAATGAATTGAAAGATTCATGTTTGGTTCGGGAAGGGATTGTGTAAGTTTTGAAATAAATGGAAAGATAGTCTACTTTCATTAAAGGATTTATTAGATAATCGAAAACAAAGGATCTTGAAAACTATTCGAAATTCAGAAGAACTACGTGAGAGGTCCCTAGAACAGCTGGAAAAAGCCCGATCCCGCTTACAAAAAGTAGAAATGGAAGCAGAGCAGTTTCGAGGGAATGGATATTCGGAGATAGAACGAGAAAAATGGCATTTGATTAATTCAACTTCTAAGACTTTGGAACAATTAGAAAATTACAAGAATGACACCATTCATTTTGAACAACAAAGAGTAATTAACCAAGTTCGACAACGAGTTTTCCAACAAGCCTTACAAGGAGCTCTAGGACTT